ATGTTAATCGTAAAAAAGAGGATTGTTTACGAAAAAACATTAATACAAACTCACATTCAGATACATAAAAATTATATAGAAACAAAAAAAGTCTTTTGTTTTCTTTTGAAAAAATGTAAATGGATTTTCTCGAAGTAATGAGACTTTTCCAATAATTAAGATATTCATGAAGAAAGAACCGCAATAAATGCAAAGAGGAAACCTCCTGGATCCGAAATTGAAGTATTTGAATCAGGATTTCTATATGGACGGGATGAGGTATTAATATATCGGACAGATAATTTAAATGCGATAATTTATCCTCTAAGAAGGGAAATGTTGAATGAATAGATTGTAAATTATGATATTTTGGTATTTCTTCTAGGGAAGATACTAATTGCAACGAGAATGGAATTTCCACAAGAACTGCAAAACCCTCGGATATCATCTGAGAAAAAAAACGAGAATAAAAAAAATGGAAATTGTCTCGCCCAACAAATTGATTTCGCTTAAAACTATTAAACCAATAAATCAAATAATTCTGTTGATACATTCGAAAAATTAAACGTTTCACAAGTACTAAACTATATTTATTATCAATAATTTTTAAAGGTTCATAAAAATTCAAACCATTTAAACCACGATCATGAGCAAATACATAAATATATTCATGAAAGAAAAGCGGATATAGGAAGTGCTGTTGCCAAGATTTCTTTTTTTCTAAATATCCTTGTAATTCTTTCATTTCCATTTCTAAAACATTTCTTGAGGATACATAGTGCAATATGGCCAAAACAGAGTATGTATTATTTTCTTATATATTATACATAATAATATTGTACATAATTACACCACATAATTGTACATTTGTATAATCATATATATATTATTGTACAATTATATTGTATATAATTATATTATATATTTTAATATTTCATATTATTTGAATATTTCATATTATTTGAATATTTCATATTGTACATTATATATATATATAATAACGAATTAATATATAATGAATATATATAATTAATATGGTAAAGTTAAAATAAAAATCATATAAATTTAAAATTTGTTATTATTATATTAGATTAATAAATTTAGAATATAATAAATAAATATATATATATTCCATATCCCTTACCCCTACCTTGGAAGGAAACAAAAAGTCCAATTCCAATCAACGAATTCCCTTACTCTCTTTTTCTATAGAATTGGTTTATCTTTTCTTCTTTAGGTTAATATAACCTAAGTTTAATATTAAGTTAATTAGTTAATATTAAAAAAAAAGAGGGTAAAAAACTTTTATTTTAGCAACCCAATCGCTCTTTTGACTTTGGAATAAAATTTCTTTATCAGTATACTGTTTCTTATACACATTCGTCTTCATCCCATAATAAAAAATAGTTAGGATTCATTAAAAAAAAATTCAAGATCCAGATCCAGGGCCGGAAGACCCATACTTTCCCGCATCGGCGACTAAATTAGTTTTAACATCTAATTAGATCGGGAAATCGTTCAATTCATTCAAATTAAGAACAGAAGCTCGTTGCTTTTTGTTTTACTAGAATTGAAGCCATAAAGCTTTATCCATTTATTCACTAGACCCAACTATAATTTCTGTTATCTTCTTCCAAAAAGAAAACCCTTGTATAATAATCCGGTAAAGATAAACTCAAAGTTCCACTTAATTTTAAATTTCATATAAAAAAAAAAAAAAATTGAATTTAAATTCTTTTTCTTAAAGTACGAAATTCATTTTATTACGACATGCTGTTTTTTCCATTCATTACCTTTGAGGATCAGTCATGGTCTTATAGACTCTGCCAATAAATAGTCTAGACGAATTCGTTGCTTCATCTAAATGTGTAAAAAATCATAGTCGCACTTAAAAGCCGAGTACTCTACCATTGAGTTAGCAACCCCGATAACTGAAATATGTGAATACGATCCGATCAAAAAAAATACATCTTGTGTCAAAGTGAATCCCACAACGTAAACGACTGAATGAACTAACAAACCCAATAAATATGGCTTTGGTTTGGGAAAATATATTTATCTATAAGATAATTATATTCGCTCGATACATTATTGTCAATATGAATGCAATGTTGAGAAAATAAATCAAATAAAATAAATAATTGATGAAAGGGGAAAAGGGGGAAAGATAAAATCTCAATTGCTTATTTTATTCATATTTTATTCAATCAATATGGATAAAATAAGCAAGATTAACCCCTTAATTTTATTTATTAATAGATTCCCACAACAAGAAAAAAAGAAATAGAAATTAACTAAATAAATTAACTAAAAAAAAAAAAAAAGACAAATTGTAGGAATTCTAAGTAAAAAATAAAGATAGGTACTAATTACCTCCTTTTTTTTATTTCATTTTTTCATTTTTTTCCTTTCATTTCATTAACTTAAAATCTTTTCTTTAAAAATTTCTGCCTTCTTTAAAATATCATAAACAGTTTCGGTAGGTTGAGCACCCTTTTCAAGGAAATATAGAATAGCAGGAAGGTTTAAATAAGTTTGATTCTTTATGGGATCATAAAAACCTACTTTTTGAAGATCTCTTCCTTCTCTTCGAGATCGAACATCAATTGCAACGATTCGATAGATAACTCATTGGGATAGATCTAAATCTAAATAAAGTATTCTCCCCCCGGAAACGTATAGGAGGTTTTCTCCTCATACGGCTCGAGAAAAAATAAATCTAATTTTTGTATAAAAGAACATTGTATATAATGTCAAATATATTTAATGGCAAATAGATGCATAAAAAAAAAAAAAGAAACTATGATTTGAGCTGTTTTTGTTCTTTCTTACAGAAAAAATATTATTCATAACTCATAACTCAAGTAATTCTGACAGACTTTAAAAGGAAATTCTTAGGCATTTATTGAGCTGTCTCTAACCGCTTTTGTTTGTCTCATATTGGATCTATTTTTATGTTTCATTCAGATCCAATAGTTGAAACAATTGAAAAGTTTGTTTCCTTGTTCTGGAATTCCATACCTTCGCTTGTAAAATCTTTGGGTTTAGGCATTACTTCGGTGATCCTTACTCTTTTTCAAAGGGGCAGCAACATCCCTCTTTTTTTTTTTCTTTCTATAGAAGGAAATACGAAGGGTAGATTCCCTTGGGATACACTTTTTTTTTATCTAAAGAGTTTTACCAATTTCGAAAATGATACTTTTTTTAACTAAATTTCAAAACAGAACCTTTCGATTTTTATATTTAAGATATACTTACAAAGTTGCCCTAACTTATTAATTCTTACTAACCCTAGATTTTTCCCCTTGATAAAGGAATCGAATCGACCCTTTCCACTCGAGCTTCATTATGTACTATTTATTAACCTAAGACAAATTCGGTTTTTTTGGAACAGAACAAACTATGTCGAGCCAAGAGCATTTACATTCATATAAAAATGGCGGACCAAAAATCCACAGCCGATCATGTCCTTCAAGTCGCACGTTGCTTTCTACCACATCGTTTCAAACGAAGTTTTAACATAACATTCCTCTAATTTAATTTAAAATTGAATTTAAAATCACTATGTAATTGATTTTTATGTAATAATGAATAGTCATTGGCTCAACGCAACGGGATCAGTATATAGATTAGATAACCCAGATTTTCTATCTTAAGTATGGATAAAATAAAGAAGTTTTTTCTAGAGAGGGCTCAAAGGAGATCCAATTTTTTTAACTCTATACCATTCCAATTTAAATTTATATAACATATTATATCAATATAATTATATGAATCTAAACATATAAATAAAAATGAAGGAGCCTTCTAAAAGTTTAATACTTAATTTATTTACATCTTCAAAAGATTGTTCGGGACAACCAATCATAAAAGAAATTTTTCCTCGGACAAAATCTAGAAACCTCAAACAAAAGAAAGTCCTTTATCTTTAATCGATTTCCAATCCCCAAAAAATCAATTATTAGCCAAAGAGGCTGTTCGTTCCAATGATGGTCTGAAGGAATCGTAAGTTTCTCGATTTCCATAATATCTATTACACTTCTTCAAATACCAAGAGTTCATAAAAAAGATTAAACAAAAAAAAACATATAATATAGTTTAAAGAATCTCCGATTGGAACATCATGAATAGAAAATAGCCATGACTAAATTTTAGCTCTAAAGCTCTACTCTAATTCAATCAGATCAACAAATCGACGCAATCAAAATCAATAAAAAATTTTAAATTCATAAAAAATATCTCATTCTCTAAAGAAAGGCAAACTTGATCATGTAAAAATGGATTATTAGTCTATACTCTTGGTTTAAAATAAAATAAAACGAATTGATAATCTCTTTTTTTCCAACTCAATACTTATTGAATAGAAATTGAATAGAAAAAGTCCTCACGTAAAATAAGAATAAGGTCCTTATTCTCTCCTTTTTCTTTTATCTGAAAAAAAAAATATGAATCAAGAATAAGAGAAGTCTGATCTTTTCGTATCATCCATCATAAGAATTAATATCTGAATAATCCTAGATATTTATTTCAGAAATTGCAAATCTACTTCCCCAGGTGTTTTGAAACAAAAGTGCATTGTTATTGAAATACAACACAATAAATAGATCATACATTATGTATTTTGCTTATTTTAACGGATTTTATTTGACTTCAGGTTCAAGAATTTTTCCATCAATTCAATAAACTCAAAGATAGAGAATATATGAAATTTCCCCATTCCATTTAGTTACAAAATCAGACATTTGAGCCGTCTAAATTGAATTTTCTAAATCTCTAGATCTAAGTAGAAAGAAATGGAATATTGACCAGACAATGAATTTTTTCCCATATCACAGCTTTTACACCTTCTAAAGAAACCTATAAGTGAGATATCACAAAAAACTTCATTCTGTAGTCTCTAGATGGAATATTAAATTGGATAGTTATATATTTACTTTTTCATTTTTTGAAAGAAATATAGATGCCTTTGTTTCACATTGCAATTCGAAATGCATCGTGTGATGTGATAATTCGCATTTTCTAGAAATACGATATGAGGTTTGGACCCCCAATAAATAAACGAATTTCAAAATAAAATAGATATATTCTGAATATGAATGATAGACCCAAAATTTTTAATAAAAAAGTATTTACTTTACGAATACTTGCATTTGACGACTTATGACGAGAAATTACATGAATTAGAAAAATTATTCTTCTAAGAATTCTTAGAAGAATAATTTTTCTGTTGGGATACAATCTTATCTTTCATTTCTGATGGAAATGATCTGGGACGGAAGGATTCGAACCTCCGAATAACGGGACCAAAACCCGCTGCCTTACCACTTGGCCACGCCCCATGACTGTTTTAATTTCCATTCGACATTACTAAGTGTATAAGTGTATTCGACATTACTAAGTGTATAAGTGTAATAGTACTATTGATTATTTGTCAATCATATGATTATTTGTCAATCATAACAAAGAAGAAAAAATAAAATAGAAAAAATAAGATATAAAATTAGATACAAATAGAGAGAAAGGTAGATACAAAAAAAGTAGAATAGAAAAAAAATAAAGAGACAATAAGATATATACATATGTGATATGTTCTGCTAGGATTCTACATATGTAGATATACAACCTAGAATCAAAAAATTGATTGATCATTACATGGAATTCAATTAAGATAATTATAAAAGTGGAATTTTTTGTATTCTAATTTTAAAATGAAAGAAAGAATTTTTGGATTGGGGGGTTAGTTTTTGGGGAGTTTAAATAAAAAAAGAAGGACTTTTTACTTGCCTTTTTTTATTTTTCCCTTATAAAAATAACTCAGTCAAAAGAAAATTTTCTAATCTACAAGAACGAAATCTTTGTTATGCTTAATATCTTTAGTTTAATCTGTATCTGTCTTAATTCTGTACTTTATTCGAATAACTTTTTCTTTGGCAAATTGCCTGAAGCTTATGCCTTTTTGAATCCAATTGTAGACATTATGCCTGTTATACCTGTCCTCTTTTTTCTCTTAGCCTTTGTTTGGCAAGCTGCTGTAAGTTTTCGATAATATTTTATGAATTTCATACTTTTTTTCAATTCATTTTCAATTAAAAATTTTATTTATGATTTTTTCATGATTTATTCTATTTATTAGAAAATCTAGTTCTAGAAATGAATAAGATCGGCTAAGGTTTATATGAAAAACAAACCCTCGATAAAAAAAATAGGTGATCTATTACCTTTCTTTTTCTAAAATGATCTTATCTTGGAGATTGTGTAATGCTTACTCTCAAAATCTTTGTTTACACTGTAGTAATATTCTTTGTTTCTCTCTTCATCTTCGGATTCTTATCTAATGATCCAGGGCGCAATCCTGGACGTGAAGAATAAAAATGGGAGTTTTCTTTAGTATTTCGAAAAAATTTTCTTCAATTCTTTTTATTTTCTTATTATTTGATTTACTCTAGATATTAACTTCTGTTAATAGACGAGCAAGGTATCAAATTCTTTTGACATCCAAAGTATCATGTAATCATAGTGAGCGGAGAGAAAGGGATTCGAACCCTCGGTACGAAAAACTCGTACAACGGATTAGCAATCCGCCGCTTTAGTCCACTCAGCCATCTCTCCCAATTTCCAATTGGGAATTTTTATGTGATGCAACATGTGAAGTAAAAAAAAAAAACTCTCCTATTTTTTATATTCCTTACTCACGTTCTTTATTCTTTATATTTATATATATTACTATATATAATTATACATATTAAATATAATATATAATATCTATTTTCTTTATTTATATATAAATAAAATAGATAGTGTAATAATATAAGTTAAGTTTATAAGTTTTTTTATAAAAAAAAAATAATATTATGGTTAATTAATTATTATGGTATAATTATATTTTAAATTACTAAAATTAGTAATTATAAAAACTTATTGTATTAGAATACCTATAAAATACGCATAATAAAATACCCATAATACCATTTTATTGATTAAAAAATACTATTAATTAAATACTTTATACTTTATTTATAATTTATACTTTTTTTGAGTATTTTATTTCAATTTCATATTAAATTTGAATTTAATAAATTGAATTTAACATAGTTAATATAAAAAAATCTATTACATTATCAATTATATATAATATAACTACTAATAAGTATGTTATTATACTTATAAAATAGAAGTATATTAAAAAATATAATAAAGATATAATAAAAAATTATTAAGTTAGACTAGTAAGTATAAAAAAGTTAAGTATAATTATTATATATTATTCTAAATATTTAGAAATATAAAAACTAATAAGCATAATAAATAAACATAATCAAAATATAAGTATATTAATTAGGTATATTATACTATTAAACATATTAAGTAAAAAAAAATAGATAGATATAATATATATATATGTTAAAACACATGATATATATTATTCCAAATAATAAACTAAATAATAAAATAAATAAATAAGATAAATATAAAATAAAGTTAAATAAAATAAGAAATTCTAAATTAAAAAATTCAATTTCTAATTGAATAAATAAAACAATCAATATATAAATCACTACAATAAACAATAAGAATAACAATAAATCAATAAATAAAGTGTAAAGAAAAGTTTCAAAATATAAATAAATGAAGTAAACAAAAAGATATTAAAAGGATATTCATCCTGAAAAGACAAAAAAAAAATTATATTAATATTAAAGAGATATATAAAATGATGAATATCTATCTGAAACTTGTATATACAATATTTGAAGTTCAGTTAAATTGAAAATGACTTTTACTTAACAAAACAAAAAATTTTTAGAACAAATTTAATCAAAAATTCTATTTTGTACGAAAAGTTTATTCTTCCCTCCCGGCCAGGTCTGGTTAAGCACTGGTCGGGCTAGTACTTTTTTTGTTCCTGCTTTTTGTGCGATTGAATCCGATCATTCAATTTTGTTATTGATTGTTATCAATTTGTTTTGAAACAAGAGAAAGGACAATTTCTAGCCTTACTTCGTATAATAGAAGTTTTTTCATATTTTTTTTTTCTTAGTTATTTTCGAAATAAGGATAGAATAGAAAGATAGAAATTTCGAATTTAGCGTATAACTTATATAACGTAATACTTAATGTTAATATTATTAACATATGGTAATGTTAAATTTGTACGTTTTATAATAAAAGTTTTTTAATAAGTAAAAGTTTTATATTAAAATTAAAAATAGAAGAAAAGAGTATAATAATCAAAAAACAGAAAACTAATAAAATATAAAAAACTAAACTATAATAGTAAATAGTAATAGTTAATTAGAAATAATTAATTATAACTTAAAAACTTCATTTACTTGTAAAATTTTGTCAAAAAACTTGACAAGTCGAGATCCAATTAAACTAAACCGAATTATTCTAAAAAAAAAAAGAAGTTCAAAAAAAAACATCCAAATCATATACACGGAATTCATCACCCCTTTTTGTACATATGAAAAAACTTCTTGAGGCCAAGTCTCGAATGCCAATAGTTTAACAAAGCAAAGGTCAAACCAAATTTTCTTTTATTATATTTTATTATAATTATTTGAATTTACGTATTTAACTTTACCCGAATTTTCATACTATCTTAATCACTTCCTTATTCGACAAATAACCCATTCATATACAATAATAAATATGTAGCGGGTATAGTTTAGTGGTAAAAGTGCGATTCGTTCTAGTAACAACTTAACATAGTTAAGGGGTCTTTTAGGTTTTTCATATTCCGATTAAAAACTTTATTTATTAAAAAGGTTTAATCCTTTATCTCTCAATAACATATTTGAGGAAGAATTTACATTCTCACAACCCATATACAAAGTTCAATAAGAAAACCGGACTTCGTATATGGGTTATGAAGCATAAATTTTTTGAATTGGACGACTTCGTCCAATTCGATGAGTATGAGTAAAGGATCCATGTATAAAGATAGAAAAATAAATTTCTAATCGTAACTAAATCTTCAATTTGTGTGTTGTAAAAGGGAAATTGAAGCAAAATAAGCTAGAAAAAGGGTGGTTTTGGTTTGCTAGAACCATCAGTATATTGTTTCGGCTCGGTGGAAATTAAATTCTTTTCCTCAGGATCCTGCGATTAAAAATAAGGAACGAAGTAACTAGACTAGACGGATTTGATATAATACCTCTCTTCTAGAGGGATCATCTAGTAAGCGAATAGCTTTGGGTGCATTCAGACAAAAAAGCTGACATAGATGTTATGGATCTTTTTTTTTTCTGGAAATACATCGATTTTCCATAAAGGAGCCGAATGAAATAAAAATTTCATGTTCGGTTTTGAATTAGAGACGTTAAAAAGGATGAATTAACGTCGACTATAACCCCTAGCCTTCCAAGCTAACGATGCGGGTTCGATTCCCGCTACCCGCTATATAATATATTTCTTTCTATATATTCTTTAGTTTATTTATATTCTATATGTATATGTTACATGTGTAATTATACATGCATCATGTATAGTTTTTCCTAAAATATTTTCTTTGTATAATCATTTTTATCCAAAAAGTAAGAATTCAAATTGAAATGAGAAGCGCCCATAGTCTAATGGATAGGACAGAGGTCTTCTAAACCTTTGGTATAGGTTCAAATCCTATTGGACGCAATTTTTTTCCATCTAGTTTGACAAATAACTATATCAAGAACCAAGAAAGCCCTTTGAATGGTTCGAATCAGAACTCTTTTTCAACGAGGGCTCCTGCTCCTTTACGAAATTAATTACAATCCTTTTATGTTTGTTCCTCAAGTAGAAACAATTCGATCTGCTCCGGAATAACCTCTTTCAAAATGGTTTCTGCTTCCTCGGTGAATGTCTTAGTAGAAGATATAATTTCTTGGAATTGGGGTTTCTTCTTTTTTAAGTTGGTACGCAACTTTTCAAGAAATTTCTTGACCTGTCCAATTTCTAGCGAATCGAGATATCCATTCGATCCGGTATAAATAGTAGCTATCTGCTCTTCCACCGCGAGAGGCTTTGATTGGGATTGTTTAAG